GTTTAATCAGACGACATATCGCTTCTAACATAGGAATTGCTAAAAGTCAAATTCGGGAAAAAGAACCCATTGTATGGGAAATACTTCAAGAAGTTATGCAGGGGCATCCTGTATTGTTGAATAGAGCGCCCACCCTGCATAGATTAGGCATACAGGCGTTCCAGCCCATTTTAGGGGGTGGACGTGCTATTTGTTTACATCCATTAGTTCGTAAAGGATTCAATGCAGACTTTGATGGGGATCAAATGGCTGTTCATGTACCTTTATCTTTGGAAGCGCAAGCGGAGGCTCGTTTACTTATGTTTTCTCATATGAATCTCTTTTCTCCGGCTATTGGAGATCCCATTTCGGTACCAACCCAAGATATGCTTATTGGACTCTATGTATTAACGATCGGGAATCGTCGAGGTATTTGTGCAAATAGGTATAATCCATGGAATCGCATAAACTATCAAAATGAAACAGTTAATGATTATAAGTATAAATATACTACGAAAGAGAAAGAGCCCTATTTTTGTAGTTCCTACGATGTACTTATAGTTTATCAGCAGAAACGAATCAATTTAGATAGTCCTTTGTGGCTTCGGTGGCGACTAGATCAACGTGTCATTGCCTCAAGAGAAGTTCCTGTCGAAGTTCAATATGAATCTTTGGGTACCTATCATGAAATTTATGGGCACTATCTAATAGTAAGACGTATAAAAAAACAAACCCTTTGTATATACACCCGAACCACTGTTGGTCATATTTCTTTTTCTCGAGAAATAGAAGAAGCCATACAGGGGTTTTGTCAGGCCTACTCATACGGTACCTAAGCTAAGGAATTATGTAATACCGCGGGAATTTTGATCTCTCCGGTTCAACTGGAATCATAATTCCTTAATTTCTACATGAATCGAGATCCAGTAAAGGAGGTCTTCGAATCACTGACTCAAACCCATTGGCGAATCCTACTCAGCGGAATAGAGAAGTACTTATGGCAGAATGGGCTGATCTGTTCTTTTACAATAAAGCGATAGATGGGTCTGCCATGAAACGACTTATTAGCAGATTAATAGATCACTTCGGAATGGCATATACATCGCACACCCTGGATCAAGTAAAGACTCTGGGTTTCCAGCAAGCCACTGCTACATCCATTTCATTAGGAATTGATGATCTTTTAACAGTACCTTCTAAGGGGTGGCTAGTCCAAGATGCTGAACAACAAAGTTTCATTTTAGAAAAGCACCATCATTATGGGAATGTACACACAGTAGAAAAATTACGCCAATCCATTGAGATATGGTATGCTACAAGTGAATATTTGAGACAAGAAATGCATCCTAATTTTAGGATGACTGATCCTTCTAATTCAGTCCATATAATGTCCTTTTCGGGAGCTAGAGGAAATGCATCTCAGGTACACCAATTAGTAGGTATGAGAGGATTAATGTCGGATCCCCAAGGACAAATGATTGATTTACCGATTCAAAGCAATTTACGCGAAGGACTTTCTTTAACAGAATATATCATTTCCTGCTATGGAGCCCGCAAAGGAGTTGTGGATACTGCTGTACGAACATCAGATGCTGGATACCTCACGCGTAGACTTGTTGAAGTAGTTCAACACATTGTTGTACGTAGAACAGATTGTGGCACTACCCGAGGCATTTCCGTGAGTCCTAGAAATGGGATGACGGAAAGAATTTGGGTCCAAACACTAATTGGTCGTGTATTAGCATACAATATATATATGGGCCCACGTTGCATTGCCGCTCAAAATAAAGATATTGGGGTTGGACTTGTCACTCGATTCATAACCTTTCGAACACAACCAATATATATTCGAACCCCCTTTCTTTGCAGGAGTATATCTTGGATCTGTCGATTATGTTATGGTCAGAGTCCCACTCATGGCGACCTGGTCGAATTAGGAGAAGCAGTAGGTATTATTGCGGGTCAATCAATCGGCGAACCGGGGACTCAACTAACATTAAGAACTTTTCATACCGGTGGAGTATTCACAGGTGGTACTGCAGAACATGTACGAGCTCCTTTTAAGGGAAAAATTAAATTCAATGAGGATTTGGTTCATCCCACACGTACACGTCATGGGCATCCTGCTTTTCTATGTTATATAGACCTGTATGTAACTATTGAGAGTCACGATATTCTACATAATGTGAATATTCCACCCAAAAGTTTTCTTTTAGTTCAAAACGATCAATATGTAGAATCAGAACAAGTGATTGCTGAGATTCGCGCTGGAACATCCACTTTCAATTTTAATAAAGTTAAAGAGAAAGTTCGAAAACATATTTATTCTGACTCAGAGGGAGAAATGCACTGGAGTACCGATGTGTACCATGCACCTGAATATAAATATGGTAATGTTCATCTCTTACCCAAAACAAGTCATTTATGGATATTATCAGGAGCTCTGTGCAGATCCAGTATAGTGCCTTTTTCGCTCCACAAGGATCAAGATCAAATGAATGTTCATTCTGTTGAACGGAGA